CCATTAGACAATGGACGCTTTTCATTCCGACTTTTTTATTTCTAATTTTTTGCCTTTCCTATCTTGATATCCTGCTCGTAAAAAAATTTTTGGATTGTATGTGAAAGAATTTCGGGAATAAAAAAGGGATGTATTTACATTTATTCACATTAATGATATATGCGTTATTATCATAATAAATATATAGCTATAGCGGGTAGCGGGAATCGAACCCGCATCGTTAGCTTGGAAGGCTAGGGGTTATAGTCGACGTCAATTCATCATTTAAAATTTGAACGTCTCTAATTCAAAACCGAACATGAAACTTTGGTTTCATTCGGCTCCTTTATGGAAGATCGAGTCCCAGATCTAAGTCGTAAACGTAATACAAATAAAAAAATTAGAACCATAACATCTATGTCAGCTTTTCTGCCTGAATGCATCCAAAACAACTCGCTTTTTAGATGATCCCTCTAGAAGAGTGGAATTATAACAAATCCTTCTAGTTACTTCGTTCTTTATTTCTACTTGCGCGAATCCTGAGGAAAATAATTGTGTTTCCACCGAGCTGAAACAATATATAGATGGCTTTAGTAAACCAAAGTCATCGTTTAATTTTTATAGCTATTTTGCTCCAATCTCCCCTCTAAAAAAAAATTGAAGATCTAGTTACGATTAGAAAAATACTTTGTGTATCTCCCTCCATGGATTCTTTACTCATACTCATTCAATTGGAAGTCTTTATCCAATTCAAAAAAAATTATGCTTCGCGATTCCATAATCCAATTTTGGGAATTTATAATATTTATAATTGACCTTTGGATACAAATCACGAGAATGTATATTCTTCCTCAAATCGTTTATTGAGAGGTAAAGGATGAAATCCTTTCTAAGAAATAAAGTTTTTAATCGGAACGGAATATGAATAAAACCGAAAGACCCCTTAACTATTTCAGTTGTTAATAGAACGAATCACACTTTTACCACTAAACTATACCCGCTACAATGTGATTATTGTATATGAATGGATCATTTGTCGAACAAGATCATCGTACGTAATCAAGATAGGATCGGAACGGAACAAAATAATGAAATTAGAATGTTGACGTTTTTTTCGGGGAGAACTTGATGAGATAGGCAAAGGAAAGCCTATTGAAATAACAAGTTCTATCTTGGGTGAGTTATTTAGTGACAGGTGTGGTCCGAAAGAACCATTGAAGTCAGAACATAAAAAGAAATTGTGTAAGAATCCACAGCTCTATTTTATTCTTTTTTAGATTCTAAATCGAGAAAATAAAAGTTGGAAAATAACATGAATAATAAGAAATGGCATTTATATCCTATATCGCCTATATCATAGGAATAAAAAAAACACCTATATTGTTGTTGATGCAATGTATTTTTGATTTCAAATCAGATGAATAATTTCATGTATGATTCATTGGAACAAAACAATAAACGGCCTGGTCAGTACCTATCCAGGCCGGGGAATAAAAGAAGCTTTCATACGAAATCGAAAAAAGGGGTATTCTTTATTTAATTTACTTTATTTTTTGCGGGTATTCCCGTTATCTAAATGTAATTTAATTGCTGAAAAACTTAAAAAATTTGTATCTTTTGTAGTGGTATCTATAATTGATTCTATAGTCTAGAATAAAGAAAGAAAAAGAAAGATTTTTTCTTTACTTCATGTGTATTTCTTTACTTCATGTGTAACATAGTAATTATCCTTTGTTTAATTGGGAGAGATGGCTGAGTGGACTAAAGCGTCGGATTGCTAATCCGTTGTACGAGTTATTCGTACCGAGGGTTCGAATCCCTCTCTTTCCGTTTATCTTTATTCTGATGACTTGAGATTTTATTTCAAATTCGAAATAAAATCTCGAGCACTTTTTTATCATAGCATAGTTAGATATCTAGAATAGATAAAATCATAATAAAATTCAGAAATCAAGCAAGAAAAAATCCCTTATTTTTTTTTTATTCCTCACGTCCAGGATTACGTCCCGGATCATTAGATAGGAATCCGAAGATGAAGAGAGAAACAAAGAATATCACCACTGTGTAAACGAAGAGTTTGAGAGTAAGCATTACAAAATCTCCAAGATAAGATCATTTTTGGTAAAAAGGGAATAGATTATCCATTTTTATACCACATATTCCATTTTGACACCAAACCAAGAAATAAAGTGGTTTCTCTAAAAGAAAGGAAGTTTCATAAATTCATTTGTAATAAGACTAAGACAAGAAGACTCTTTCGGTATGAAAATTATCTTTTATGCGCACAACACAATTCAATTAGTTTTTTATTGTGGGGACCCTATACTATATAGGTATAGGGTCCTTGTTCACTGGAAGTAGAAGGTTAGAATGAGGAAGTGAGGTGATCTCGATTCATCGCGCTTATCCAAGAATTTCCATGTTTGAATTGAGGGTTCACAATGTAAGACTTATCTGATCTTATCAATTGATTGTTAGAATCTTTTTTTTATTGAAAAAATCATGAATGTTTTGTTTGTAGGACAGTATTAAAGATTTTATCGAAAACTGACAGCAGCTTGCCAAACAAAGGCTAAGAGAAAAAAGAACAAAGGTATGACTGGCATAACATCTACGATTGGATTGAAAAAAGCATAAGCCTCGGGCAATTTGGCAAAGAAAAAATGACTCGAATGAAGTATAGAATTAAGATAGATACAGATCAAACTAAAGATATTAAGCATAACAAATGTTTTATTCTTGGAGATAATTGTATTTTGATTGAGTTATCGATATAAGGTAAAAATGAAGAAAGTTCAAATAGACCAAAAAATCCTTCTTTTTCTTTGACTAACCCAATCAAAAATCCTTCTATTCTCAAACGAAAATAGAAGGAATCGTATTTTCATACAATATCTTAATTGAATTCTATGTAATGATCAATAAATTCAGTTTTATTTTACAACTACACGTGTCAAATCTTAGTAACAATCTAATGGATTCCATAGATATTTGGGCGGGAATTGACGAACAACTAATACCTATATTAGTGTTTATTAGTGTTGAATAGAAATTTCAATGGGGCGTGGCCAAGTGGTAAGGCAACGGGTTTTGGTCCCGCGACTCGGAGGTTCGAATCCTTCCGTCCCAGAGCCGTCCAATTCATAAAGATTTTTTTGTTCTTTTAAAAATCTTCTCTTTAGTTTAAGAGTGTAATGTTTATTTAATAGTTCTAGTTCCTTGTTTATGATTTATATTATAATTAAAATGACTCAGAAAAGAATCATATCTTTGACTTTCTTTCTCACAAACCAAATCCGAGTACCGATGACATACAGAATCTATTTGTGATCCTGGATAGGATAGGAATATGGATCAATGTAAAATTTCTAATAAATAAAAAAAAATAAAATAGGATGTTCAGTGGCATGTCTTGCTCAACTTCATATTGAAGTTAGTTACTTAGAAAAACTTTACGTCCTATATCTATTTATTTTATTTGAATTATCAATCCTGCATTCTGAATCGAAATGTGAAAGCCCCATATTCCTTATTTCTTTTATATTCTTATCTCTAAAGAAAATAGGGTACTAATTCTATCTTGATGCTGAATTCTAAACAGTAGGTAGGGGGCTTTGGTACTAATTTAATTGCATCACTGGGATTAAGACTCCCAAAACAAACTTGTTTTGGGTAAAAAAAAATATGTATCTGTTTGTCTTTTCACTTATACAAGATTGTCCAGCATACCGTAAGAGGACCTTCCTTTTTTATTTAGGACTCATGAGACCCATAAAATTTGTCAGTAGATGGGAGTTAATCCGCAATGGGTGGTATAAATTTGAATATGGATGTCTGTCCTCCGGATCTTATTAACAAATTAACAAAAAAAGAAAGTTCAATATGTAACAGATGTATTTTTTTTACCTAATTTTTTTGATTTCGCATTGGGTTCTAGTTTAGAATTGTAAATCCATGTAATGATTGTATCAGAGGGTTGTTTTATACATTCTATTGACTTTACTTTATTACATCCATTACTTTGTTATCATTTTATTCTTTGTTTTTTTTTTATGTAGCTGGGTGAAATCATTGATGATTCAATTGGAAAATAAATTCAATATATTATGTTTATGATGATTTGTGTTTCCTTAATCAATAAGTCGGAACAACTTCGTAAGCATATCTTCGATATAGAAATTGAAAAGATTCAATTCTAACAAAATCCCCTTTTGGATTTGAAACTTTTGTTGAAATTGGAAAAACTATTTCGATCAAAAGTGTATCGCGCGGGAATCAATCGTTCGTATGATTCTTCGATAGTCAATAAATCACAAAAGGCCTTTTTGAAACGATTAAGGATCAAGTAATGTCTAAACCCAATGATTCAAAACAAAGATAAACGATCCCGGAAGAAGAAAACGCCATTTTCAATTGTCTCCACAATTTGAGCAGAAGCAGAATAAGTAATTAAAAATTAAAAAAAAAAATTGATTCTAAACGAGACAAAAAAATTGGTTAGAGACAGCTCAATAAATGAAATGCCATCGGGTTTTTTCCTTTGAACTCTTTGAGAATTGTCCAACTTGAGTTATAAATACGAATTATTTTTTCTTTTCGGTTTTTTCGGGAAGGAAGAATAAAAAACGACTAAAATCATTGTCATAGTTTAATTGAATTGGTTTGATGATTTTATGGATCTATTTGCTACTATATATACTATGACTATATATATATATACTATAACTATAAGTAGAGTATAATTATTAAATTTGAATCATTCTTTCTCAAGCCGTACGAGGAAAAAGCCTCCTATACGTTTCTAAGGGAGGAATTGTTCATCTATATCTATCCCAATAAGCTATCTATCGAATCGTTGCAATTGATGTTCGATCCCGAAGAGAAGGAAGAGATCTTCGGAAAGTGGGTTTTTACGATCCAATAAAGAATCAAACTTATTCAAACGTTCTCGCTATTCTATATTTACTTGAAAAATTTACTTGAAAAAGGAGCTCAACCTACGGGAACCATTCATTATATTTCAAAGAAGCCAGAGATACTTAAGGAACTTCGCGTTAATTACAAAAAAATTAAAAAGAAAGAAGGGGTGCCCCTAGGCTAGCTTTGTGTCATTTTTTCTTCACTATTCCCCTCCTCCTTTCCCCATTTTTTTGTTCTATTCATATATATTTTATATATCTAATATTCTAATCTAATCTATTATATATATATATATAATAATATATAAATATAGTAAAGTAATATGAGATCATATGGGATAATATAATTATAAATGTACCTTTATGAATATTGAATAAACTCGAGATTTTATTCTTCCTTATTTCTTTTCTACATTTACACTTTTTTTTATTCTCTTTATATTCTCTATGTAGGTTATCTATGAAGTGCCAATCCAACAAAAGTCCTTATTATGGGATTCTTTGAATTTCTTTTCTCGACGCTCATATTGACAATAGTGTATTGATCAAATATAATTGATCATGGATAAATAGATCTACATTATCCACGACCTATAAGTTTTTCTTTTTTTACTTAACTTCATGTAAGTGATGGGTTCCGTGGATTCGATTGACACAACACAAGAAGTCTCTTCTGAATAAAAAAAAAGGAAAAATCTATTTTTCCTTTTTTTCCGATCGTATCTACACGTCATAATGAAATTTTTGGGTTGCTAACTCAACGGTAGAGTACTCGGCTTTTAAGTGCGGCTAGAATTTTTTACACATTTGGATGAAGCAACGGATTCGTCCATACCATTGGTAGAGTTTGTAAGACCACGACTGATCCTGAGAGGGAATGAATGGAAAAAACAGCATGTCGTATAAACGAATAACTCTAAGATAAGAGTGCTTAATCCTTACGGGATCGGTACAAAATCTTGTTTGTATTCTTAGAGTTTTAATTCTTAGAGCGGTACAAAAAAACCAATTCATGCTTGGATCGAGTGAATAAATGGATAGAGCCGAAAAGCTCAAATTATAGGGAAACAAAAAAAAGCAACGAGCTTCTGTTCTTAATTCGAATAATTACCCGATCTAATTATACGTTAGAAATATATTAGTCCCTGGTGCGGGAAAAGGTTATTTCATAACCTTAAAAGTGGATTCTCCACTTTTTTTATGAATCCTAACTATTAACTATATCCTTGAGTGGAGACGAATGTGTAGAAGAAACAGTATATTGAGAAACAAAATTTATTCTAAAGTCAAAAGAGCGATCGGGTTGCAAAAATAAAGGATTTCTAACTATCTCGGTATTTTATAACGAACAAAACCCAATTGGATGGAAAAAGAGAGAATCCGTTGATTAATCATCTCCAAGGTATCTATTTTTTTTTACTATATGCCCGGATACCTTGTTTTGGCTGTATCGTACTATGTTTCGTATCATTTGATGGCCCAAGAAATCCCCATCTTTGGTTCAAATCTAATTTTAAATGGAGGAATTACAAGGATATTTAAAGATAGATAGATCTCGAGAACGAGACTTCCTATATCCACTTCTCTTTCAGGAATACATTTATGCACTTGCTCATGATCATGGGTTAAATAAATCGATTCCTTATGAGCCTATGGAAAATTTAAGTTATGCCAATAAATATAGTTTACTAATTGTTAAACGTTTAATTACTCAAATGTATCAACAGAAGCATTTGATTTTTTTGGCTAATGATTCGAATCAAAATCAATTAGTTGGGTATAATAAAATTTTTGATTCTCAAATGATATCAGAGGGGTTTGCAGTCATTGTGGAAATTCCATTCTCACTGCGATTAGTATCTTCCCTAGAAGGTAAAAAAGAAATAGTCAAATCTATTAATTTACGATCAATTCATTCCATATTTCCTTTTTTAGAGGATAAATTATCACATTTAAATCATGTATTAGATATCCTAATACCCCATCCTATCCATCTGGAACTATTGGTTCAAATCCTTCGTTGTTGGATACAAGATGTCCCCTTTTTGCACTTATTGAGACTCTTTCTCTACGAGTATCATCATTGGAATATTCTTATTACTCAAAAAAATCAAATGAATTTCTTTTTTTCAAAAGAGAATCAAAGATTTTTTCTGTTCCTATATAATTTTCATGTATATGAGTCGGAATCCATATTCGTTTTTCTGCGTAAACAATCTTCTCATTTACGATCAACATCCTCTAGAACTTTTCTTGATCGAACACATTTTTTTGGAAAAATAGAACATTTTTTAGTGGTTTTTCGTAATGATTTTCATACCATCCTTTGGTTGTTCAAGGATATTTTCATCCATTATTTCAGATATCAAGGAAAATCAATTCTGTCTTCAAAAGGAACTCCTCTTCTGATGAAGAAATGGAAATATTACCTTGTAAATTTATGGGAATGTCATTTTTTTTTTTGGTCTCAACCGAATAGGATTCATATAAACCAATTATCCAATCATTTTATAGATTTTCTGGGCTATTTTTCAACTGTACGACCAAATCCTTCAGTGGTAAGGAGTCAAATGTTAGAAAATTCATTTATTATAGATATTGC